TTGATGTTGAGAAATCCGCGAGTCTAGAAATTCATTTCCGACAATTGAACCTTCTCAAACTGTTTCTTTTTAAGAACCAAAAATATTTGGGCCAAAACAACAGATACTAAGAAGAATAAAAGCCCTTGGGCACGTAATGGATCTTGAAGTACTATTTCTGCATCTCCCTGACCAAATCCACCCACATTAGGATTACTTGTTAATGGTTGATCAAATTTGATAGACTCGCTCTCTGAAACAAGAAGTTCTGGTCCTGGAGGGATAATATCAACCACTTGACGCCCATCTGCTGCATCTACTATGGATATTTCATATCCGCCTTTTTCTTTTCGTACGATTTTGCTTACTATACCCGCTGCTGTAGCATTATAAACTGTATTGTTACTCTTACTTCCGTCCGGGTAAATCTGACCCCTTCCCCTGTTTCCACCTACGTATATAGGATATTTTAAGAAGTGAACATCTTTCTTAGTAGCGGGATCAGGTGAAAGAATAGGAAAGGTTATTTCAATATATTTCTGACCAGGAACGGGCCCTATCACAAGAATATTTTTTTTATCGGGGCGATAGCTCTGAAAAGACAGATTTCCCATTTTTTCTTTTATCTCAGGGGAAATACGATCAGGAGGAGCCAATTCAAAACTCTCAGGTAAAATAAGAACAGCCCCCACATTTAAACCCCCCTTTTTACCATTAGCAAGAATTTGTTTCAATTGCATATCATAAGGAATTCGAACAACGGCTTCAAATACAGTATCAGGAAGTACTGCTTGTGGAACTTCAATATCCACGGGCTTATTAGCTAAATGACAATTGGCGCATACAATACGCCCAGTCGCTTCTCGTGGATTTTCATAACCCTGCTGTGCAAAAATGGGATATGCACTTGAAATAGATGACCGCGTTATGATATATATCATGAATGATACGGAAAGGGATCGAGTAATCTGTTCCTTTATCCAAGAAAAAGTCTTTTTAGTTGGCATGGTACATTTATTGATCCCAAAAATTTTTACAATAAAATGGGTAGATCGCTAATATAGTTCTCTATCCACAATTATGCTATTTACTTTAATGGAAAAATTTTACTCTAATAATATAGAAAAAATCCCTGGGGATCAGTACAAATATAAAGAATAACTAAGATTTTAAAAGTTTTTCTTATGTATAACTACAACGTAACAAAACTGAGTAGATCATTTGTCAATCATTCATTGAATGATAAATTACTACAAGTGAGGGGGATACGCAATTTAAATAACGGAAAATCCAATATTTTAAAATTGTATCTAGAATTACTGGAAAGGTGGAAACAAGACCAGATATAATTTGATCGTTATGAACAAATCCAAAATCCTTGTAGACAGAACCGATCATTAGTTCCCACCCATGGGGTGAATGAAATCCGATGCATAAATCAGTTAATAAAAGAATAGAAAAAGCTTTTATTGTATCACTTAAGTTATATACGAATTCTTGTGCCCAAGAGTTAAGAATAACAAGTTCTTGATTACCCAGAATAGAATAACCACTTAGAAAAATGAAACATATTATATTTGTCGAGAAGTGCAAAATCGTATGCATATGATCTTCGTTGTATATCTTCATTAATTGGATGGTTTCTTTGTGTATTCCTAACTTTTGTAAACGTGTCTCTGAGTATTCCTTAATCATTTCCTCCAAGAGAAAGAGTTCCTCTAATTCTATGAATTTTTCTATAATATGATTTTGCTGAAGATCATTCAAAAAAGGTTCGGATTCTGTAGTATTCCACCAATTAGTAACCCAAGATTCCAAACTTTTATTAACTGAGAAAGAAATCCACCAGGGCAAAAATACTATAGATGTAAGATAGAGGAAAGGATAAAATGTTTTCTTTTTTGCCATTTTTCATTTGTGAATTGTTAATGAACCCACTTTATTCGCCGATTTATTCGCCGATTCTATGTGATCCAAAATTTTTCTCAAGCATGAATCCTCTTCTAGGGTATCAATTTTTTTTTTATTTCCTGGTTAGTCCTTGAGTCTAGAAATAAAAAAGAAATAGAATAAAAATCCACTAAAGAAATAAACGAAAAAAAAAAGAATAAAAAAAGATTATTTCCAGATATCTAAATTTTAAAACAAGTATTTCCTTTTGAAAAATGGAGTGAATTTTCGGAAGAATATTGTAATGATCAAAAGAGAGTGGTAAAACAAGACAGAAAAAATAAATTAGAAAGTTAGAAGATATTCAATTGTTTAGTCATCAAAGAGCACAAAATAAAAAGAAAGTTCGATTGACAAAAAATGTAAAATTTACAAGATCTATCTGGATCTAAAGTATCAAGTCCAACATTTGGTGGACTTCAAATTAAAACTAAAAAAGAAAGGAAAAATTCTTTATTTCGAAATGTTTTGATATATTGTATGACTCTATTAGTTCGGTTTCTTACTACTTTTGGTACTGAATTCAATAGATTTCCCTACACATAAAAGAAAAGACCACAAAAATGATTTTTTTTTTATGATTATTCCATATGCGGCTGCTTTATATCGAGTGATCATTTTAAAGAAATTTCAGTTATAGAGAAAGGAGATTCTTGGGTTTTGTCTCTTTAGTTCCTTTTTCAAAATACCTCAATTGGTACATGTAAAAAATAGGCTAATTCAGCAGCTTTTTCTTCAATTTCTCGTGGAGTCAAATTCTCATCAGTACGAGTCAAAGGAATGGCCCCTTGGCCTCTGATTTCCATATAAAGAACCCGACGGGTATAAATACCCTCTTTAACTTCTATTCGCACGGACTGAATATCTTTTATAAGAAATCCGAGGAAGATGTGACGATTTTTTCCAGGAAATCCCCAACGAAAAATAGACACTATTCCTTCTTTTCTATCGAATTGATCATAACCACTACCTACATTCCAGGAAATTGTGCACCACAAATAGCAACTAATAAAAAGACCCGCGATCCCATAAAAACACATTATGAGCCCTTGTGGAAAAAAAATGATTTGTTGAGACGGAAAAAAAGATATCAAATTTCTACCAAGATAACTGGAAGTTCCAGTTAATAAGAATCCTAATGAGCCTAAAAAAACGATAAAAGCCCAGCAGAAATTACTTATTTTTCGAGATCCCACTATAAGTTCTATCCATAGATGTTCTGATCGCCAACTCATACTTTACTTGATTCCATTTCGATTGCATTTTTTTGGAATTGAGAGAATAGTCCAAATTAATTTGAATTTACTCTTTTTTGTTGTTTCCGAAATAACTTTCATCAACTAGCACTATTTTGATATGAATCTTTAGAAGTAATTTATCAAATTGGTTAGATCTAAAATAAGAACCTCCTTCTTATACGATCTATCAATATATAGGGATATACTTACTTTTCATTTCAGACATCCGCGGATCCTGTTCTATTTTCTTTTCAAATAGCTAGAATGCATTTACCCATATATCATTTTCTACATATAGAAATGTTTTTTAAAAGTTATGCTCAGCGAAAGACGTATCTTATACCATATTCCACTAAATGGATATTTGTGTTATGATACAAGTCTAAGTTTTCGAAAATTTTAAATATATATATAGATGAGATTTGATCTTATCGGATCTAAACAATCTCGTTGTTTTGAATATGAAGAGATAACGAAGCCATTGCAATTGCCGGAAAAACTAGGCCTGCCAAAGGCACAAAAACAGAGGGAAAGATGAGAGTTGTCATAGAATGGGTACCTTGATTTACTATTTGTACCTGTTATTATTATATTGTAATAAAATTATCTTATAATCATTATAATTAAGAATTATAGATATAGAATAAAATTCACAAATGATAGCAAAAAAATTATATTTTCTATTTCTTATTATTTACTATTTCTCTTTATTGGATTTTTATCCTATTATAGATATTATGAATCCCCTTTTTCCTATTAATTTGTATATATCTAATTATATATTAATTAATATAAATTAATATAGACAAATCTAGATCGAAGTGTCTATCTAAGCGAGTATATATAATAAACAGTTCAAGAAATATCTAACTAAATAAATGGACTTATTCATCTTTTGACATGAATGATATGTATAATAATTTCTTTTTTCTACAATTAAATCTTAGGTCAGCAAAGAGAGTCCCATCCTTTGAATTTTTACCTTTGATTCCGATAAAGTAACTACTTTTTGACCATATTATTTACTATAAAGAAAAGAACTTAATATTCTAGTTCTATTTGGACTTGTTTTTTCTTAAAGGAAAGAAAGCGTGGAACTCAAATAACTCACTTAGAACACTTTTTAAAAGATTCCGTGGTACGATTAAATCGAATAAACCCTTCTGAAATAAATATTCGGCCGTTTGGGAACCTTCAGGTACTGTTTTATTCAATGTTTGCTCAATTACTCGTTTACCCGCAAATGCAATGTAGGCATTGGGCTCAGCAATAATGATATCTCCCAACATACCAAAACTCGCTGTTACCCCACCAGTAGTAGGAGATGTAAGGATTGATACATAAAATAATTTTTTATTTGATTGATAATCATATAAAGCAGAAGATATTTTAGCCATTTGCATCAAGCTCAAACTTCCTTCTTGCATGCGTGCACCTCCGGAAGCACACACTAAAATAAGAGGTAGAGCTTTTTTGGTAGCATACTCAATCAAACGGGTAATTTTCTCCCCGACTACGGATCCCATACTACCCCCCATAAACTCAAAATCCATAACCCCAATTGCTATGGGAATACTCTTTAATTGGCCTATCCCTGTTTGAACAGCCTCCTTTAATCCTGTCTTTTTTTGATAAGACAGGATACGATCTTTATAAGGCTCCTCCTCTGAATGAAATTCAATCGGATCCAAAGAGACCATGTCCTCATCCATAGGATCCCAAGTGCCTGGATCAATCAAAAGTTCAATTCTATCTGAACTACTTATTTTCAAATGATATCCACACTCTTCACAAATATTCATTTTTGCCTTAAAAAATTTCTTATAATTTAAT